GGAGTAGTCATTTCAAAATGAATTCTCCCTAGATACATATCTAATTAATTAAATTAATTAGAATGGGTTCGACTGGAAAATAGAAATTACGTTGAAGGTTTAAAATCCATTTCAATTTCAAATTGACTTTTTAGTAAAATTTTTTTTGAAATGCTTTTTCTATTTTTTTTCTAGAATGTCTAATATCTTTTTTACATCTTCTATGTGAAAATGTTCAATTTTGATAAGGTCTTCTTGACTGTTATTCAAAAGGTCCAATAATGTATGTATATTGGACTTTTTGAGACAATTATAGATTCTGGGAGGCAATTCTAATTGGTCAATAAAAATATATTGAAATGCTAGTTCTTTTTTTTTTTTTCTTAGGTTAACTAATCTATTATGAAAAGGAAAAAGGGGTAAAGTAACTTGATGTTGATTGTTCTCTAAATAGAACGTTTCTTCTTCTACATGTAGAAAAGGAATAAATAAATTAATCAAATTCCGGGAGGCTTCATGAAGTGCTTCTTTAGGAGTTAAACTTCCATTTGTCCATATTTCTAGAAAAAGAATCTCTTGTTTTTCATTCCCATTCCCATAAGAATGAATACTATGATTTGCGTTTTGAACAGGCATGAATACAGCATCTATAGGATAATTTCTGTCTTCAAAGTTATTTGACATTTTTAGACTATATCCGCGATTCCTCTCGATTTTTAATCCAATACACAAATCTATTGGTTCCGTTAAGGTAGCTATATGCTGTGTATTATCAATGATTTCCACAGAGGGCGGTAAAATTATGTCTCGAGCAGTTATATATCCGGGACCTTGGACACAAATAAGCGCGTTGCGCGTTCCATATAGATTACTTCTTAATACAATCTCGTTCAAATTCATTAAAATTTCATGTACTGATTCTTGAATACCTACTATGTTAGAATAGTCATGTGGTATGTTCTCAGATTTTGCACGTGTAATACATGTTCCTTCTATTTCGCCAAGTAAAGCTCTTCGCATCGCAATGCCTATTGTGTCGGCTTGACCTTTCATAAGTGGAGACAGAATAAAGCGCCCATAATAAAGACGCTTACTGTCTCTTCTTGATTCAACACACTTCCACTGTAGTGTCCGAGTAGATACTTTGACTTTCTCTCGAACCATAGTAATTTTATTTGATCAGATCATTGAATCGTTTATTTCTCTTGAAACCCTTAGTTCTATACACGTCTTTTTTTAGGGGGTCTACAACCATTATGTGGCATAGGGGTTACATCTCGTACGAAACTTAAAAGTATACCGCTTCTACGAATAGCTCGTAATGCTGCATCTCTTCCCAGTCCTGGGCCTTTTATCCTTACTTCAGCTCGTTGCATACCTTGATCCACTACTGCTCGAATAGCATTTCCTGCTGCGGTTTGGGCAGCAAAAGGTGTTCCTCTTCTTGTACCCCTGAATCCACAAGTACCTGCGGAGGACCAAGAAATCACCCGGCCCCGTACATCTGTAACAGTCACAATGGTATTGTTGAAACTTGCTTGAACATGAATAACTCCCTTTGGTATTCTACGTACATTTTTACGTGAACCACTACGTGTATTTTTACGTGAACCAATTCTTAATATAGGTTTTGCCATATTTTTTCATTTCACAAGAAATATATGGATATATCCATTTCATGTCAAAACGGACTTTTTTTTCAGCTCCTTGGAAGTACCTTTTCCTTTACTTTATTTCCTTTAGTAAGATTATCCTTGTCTTTGTTTATGCCTCGGGTTGGAACAAATTACTATAATTCGTCCCCTCCTACGGATTAGTCGACACTTTTCACAAATTTTACGAACGGAAGCCCTTATTTTCATAGTTGTTATTCCTTAATTCTGTGAATATATTTATTGTTGGACGAAAAAAAGGTTTCTTGATATTTTTGAATCTTGAATCTTGAATTGTATCTTCGTGAAAGGAATGTTTAAATTGAAAAAACCAATTACTCATTTGAATTCTTGTTATGGAGTCTAGAAAATGGCTGTCCCCTGATTAACTTATACCTAAGAACTTTTAAAATTTTTTACTTTTTTCTCCTATAGGTATACCTATACAAAAATATGTCGAATCCTTTCAGAAGCATGACCTAAAATCAAACAAATCTTTAGTATCTAAACAAAATCGAACCATGCCATTTGGAAGTGATTCAGAAAGAAAACTTTCATTAATTCATTTTTTTCTTTAATTTCATTCGAGGTAAAACATCCGAAATTTTTTTAGCAGGGGTGGTATTACACAACCCCCCTTTTTTCACAAATCGTAAGTTCCGGATATCCAATTTTTATATTAGAAGGATTACCATATATAACACAAAATTTCTCCGCCGATTCTTTTTAGTCGAGCTTCTCGATCTGTCATTATACCTTGAGAAGTCGAAAGGATTACAATCCCTATTCCGCCTAAAATTCGTGGAATTCGTTGAGAGTTAGAATAGATTCGTAGGCCCGGTCGACTTATTCTCTTTAAATTTAAAATCGTTTTATAGGATTCTTTCTTATTTCGTCTATGTCTTAGGGTTAAAATCAAAAAATATTGGTTGTTTTCGCGATGTTTCCTTACGTTTTCGATAAAACCCTCTCGTAAAAGTATTTTAACAATGCTTTCGGTGATGTTAGTCGATCCTATCCGAACCGTTCCTTTTCTATTCATGTCAGCATTTCGTATAGAGGTTATTATATCAGCAATAGTGTCTTTCCCCATGATAAGTTAAAATTCCTTATTATTCTATAATTTTGATATAATCAACATGTTCTTTTTCTTTTATTTATATATAGATATAGACGAATTATATATTAATATATGAATTAAATTATTAATATTTTATTATTAAGGGTATATGCGTGATACACAAGCTATTAATTAATTTTATTTCAATACCGTTTTTTTTTATCCTATACTAACTATCGAGATTTAGGTCTTATAATACCTCAGGAGCTAATGAAACTATTTTAGTAAAGTTTAATTGTCTCAATTCCCGTGGGATCGCCCCAAAAACTCGAGTTCCTTTTGGATTTCCTTCTTGATCAATGACAACTGCGGCATTGTCATCATATCGTATTATCGTCCCATTGTTACGTTTCAGTTCTTTACAAGTACGTACAATTACAGCTCTGATCACTTCTGATCTTTCTAGAGGAGTATTTGGTATTGCTTCCTTGATTACAGCAACAATAACGTCACCAATATGAGCATATCGGCGATTACTAGCTCCTATTATTCGAATACACATCAATTTTCGAGCCCCGCTGTTGTCTGCTACATTCAAATAGGTTTGTGGTTGAATCATATCATTTTTTTGTATCTCTTCTTTTAATGCAAAGGACGAAGTAAAAAAATATTGTTTGTCAAAAAAAACGGATAATCTTTTTATCCTTAAATGTTATTTAGCTTTTTCATTCTATATTCCTATTCAGAAATAAGGAATTGGGTTTTTATAGGCATTTTTGATGCCGCTATTGAAATAGCTTTTCTGGCTATATTTTCGGGTACACCGCCCATTTCATAAAGGATTTTACCTGGTTTAACCACAGCTACCCAATACTCTGGGGATCCTTTCCCAGAACCCATACGCGTTTCCGCAGGTCTTACTGTAACTGGTTTGTCTGGAAATATACGTACCCAAATTTTTCCACCACGTCGTACATTTCGTGTCATTGCTCGGCGCCCTGCTTCTATTTGTCTAGATGTGATCCAAGCGGGTTCAAGTGTTTGAAGAGCATATCTGCCAAAACAAATACGATTCCCACGAGAAGATATTCCTTTTAGTCTTCCTCGATGTTGTTTACGAAATCTGGTTCTTTTTGGGTTATAGTTGATGGGTTTGTTTTTTCTAGCCATCTCTACTACAGAACTGAACGTGAGAGTTTCTTCTCATCCAGCTCCTCGCGAATAAAAGGACTAAAAAAGCTTGTATTAAGATATAGATGTAGTTGATGATTAATTCTACTAATCATGGTATTTTTTGAAATTTAATCTGATCTCTTCTAACTTTCTGTATGTCTTTTTCGAAATCGAATCCAAGATGAATTCTATTTCTATTTATTTAAAAATAACGTAATATCATCATCTCGAATGTCATTTTTGTTAGAGTTAGAATATTTTACCAAATCCTTATTTTCTTTTATCTTTTTCATTTTTTTTTTTTTCGTGTTTTATTACTTTTTTTTTTTCAAATAAAAAAGTAATTTTTCGCCGGCGAATATTTACTCTTTCAATATCTATTTAAGTTTGATGTTTATCCCACGAGGTCTCAGAATAAAAATCAGAATAGATAATAAAGTTTCTGGTTTATTCCGCCATCCTGTCCAATGAATTACTAAGATTTGTTTTTCAATAGAATCCTTTATATTCATGGGTTCCGTCGTTCCCATCGCTTCTTGATTAATCATTAGGCCCGAATTCTACAATGGAGCTCTTACATGAAATTTTGAATTTCATTTTTTAATTTGTTTTTGAGTCAATTTTCTCAGTTTTTATTGGCTCAAGGCTCTTAATTTTTGGTTTTTGGAACAGATTTATCTAATTATTATGAATGAATCTGTATTGATGCTTTATTACATTGCTTTTCTTACAGTGACCTCATAGACTTTCCAAATTGGAATCATATATCATTAATATTCAATTTTTTCTCTCTTTCTTTCATCCTTCCATTTATCCGCATATTTTTCTATTACCTTTCATAACTTATAATCATATTTTTTTATTCTTTTTTTTTTACAAAAAAAATTCAGTTGCTACAATCATATGATCAGTCTATCATATCTTGACTGATTTTTTTGGATCCAGATAATGCGAAGCAATGAGTTGCTTAGGTTATTTATTAATGCTATAGTTATTAGTTGCTCTTATAGGTAAGTTCTTTAACCAACGAGTCACACACTAAGCATAGCAATTATATCAAAGGATTTTTGATGGAAATTTTTATTCAACCTTATAGAATTGCTTATTTTTTTCTTAAACATAAAAAAGAAGACTAC